TTCGATTATCTAATAAATCACTTAATGAAAGTAGATTATTTCCATTCCTTTCAAAATTTCCATGATCCCTTCCCGAACCAAACATGAATCTTTCGATTCATTTGGCTCTCACGCTCAATTAGTATTTTGTATGGTAAATTCATATATCTTTTTTTGAATGTAATGAGCCTATCCTCTATTCTCTCGTCATATTCAAAAAGAAAAAATTCTTGAAAGGAATCACGAATCCAAGACAAAAAGATTCGGAGGACTCTTCTGACCAAACAAAAACTATGTAATTGTCAGCAAAGTTGTTTAGTTTTCTTTTTGCAATCCAAAAATGGTTTCTTACTTTAAGACACAATAATAGATAGGTTGTCCATTCAGCATTGTCTAAAAAGGGAATCAAATCCAATAAGTAGTTTCAATCAGTTTATCGATATGAGTGTTCTATAGCAATAAAATGATTTTTTTTTGAAGCCATTTCTATATTAACATATATATACTAACAGAGGGGTAGAAAGAATACCAAGCTGCGTCTGGACTTCAAATGATTTAGCTTTAACCATGTTACTGATCCCACATTATTAGGTGATAGAGAATCGAAGTCTATTGACCAATGAATTACGAAATGCTATGGTTCTTCCCTATGATTTCTGAATTGATTTCATTTATTTAGAAGGAATTCGCAAGCTCATGCACCTTTCGTTCCTAGTTATAACGGAAAAAGTACAGCTGGTTGGATCCAGCCTATTCTTGAAAGAAACAACTCGCACACACTCCCTTTCCAAAAAAGATCAATACCCCAATCACTACACTTAGATTTATTAGATTTGTTGCTAAAATATCGGTATTAAACCCGAAACTCCCGGCGAATGGCCAGTGGCCTAAAGAAAGGAAAGCATCGGTTACATTTTTCATATGATCTCCTCTTATAGATAGACTCAAAAATCGAACAGAAGTCTTTTTGTATCACTTTGTATCACTTTGTATCACTATTAATCAAGAGGATAATCATTCTTATTTTCTCAGTTCTTCCTATTTAGAAATCGACTCGAAAATCGATTTGATTTTCGAAGAAATTCTGAATTCCCCGCTGCAACCCTTCCTAAAAAGGGCCTTCTTGGACTACAAAGGGGAAGGCTGAAAGCGAGTCGGCATGCTAATTCCTCATCCGCAAATCAGCCCTTCCCGTGGGTTATTTTTTCAACGAATGAGGAATTCTAAGAATGAAATCTTGCTAGAATTTGAAAAAGCAAAGCAGAAGGAAAAGGCAATCCAAAATGAAAAAAAGGTTTTCATAGTTCTAAGATTAAACAAAAGGATTCGCAAATAAAAGTGCTAATGCGACAACCAGGCCATAAATTGTTAAAGCTTCCATAAAAGCTAGGCTAAGTAACAAAGTACCTCGTATTTTCCCCTCCGCCTCCGGCTGTCTTGCGATACCTTCTACCGCTTGGCCCGCAGCAGTACCTTGACCAACTCCAGGTCCAATAGAAGCAAGCCCTACAGCCAATCCAGCAGCAATAACGGAAGCGGCAGAAATCAGTGGATTCATGATAAGTTCCTCGTGCCAAAAAAAGAAATGGTTAATGATACACTCACCCAATGAATTATAATTGAATTCTTCCCTCGCTACGATTCATCCAGTCGAAATAACTACGAACTTCGCATAGGAGACTCTCCGCATAAATTCACATTCGGAGGTCAAATTAGATCGATCGTTAATTCCTATTGAACTAGCTAATATACCATATACATGTATTTCTTTCCTAATGGAAACCAACCCTTCATCCATCTTAGAGCCAATCGGATTTGAGAATCATTCGTTGAAACAGCCACAAGAGTTGCCTTAGCGCCATTCAATTCGATCCCCTCTTCGCATTTTTTATTTTTTAGAAATTCTGTTTTTGTAAATTCTTCTTTCCCGCTCTTTATCATGATCCTGCAGGGATACAATCAAAAAGGACAAATTGATTAGTCAAATTGATTAGTACAGACTCATTGCGTAAAAAGTGATTGATCAAAGTTCATTCCATTTAGTATTTATGAAAAATTTTTTGGCCCCTCATTGAATCAAATCAATTGAAAAGGAAATCATTCTAGTTGACGATTGGGATTGGTCAACCCATAGAAAAAAATATTCATTGAAGGGAGATATCGATATAAGTGGACCAAAGGCGAATTTTTGGCAAAAGATCTTTTCGATCTCGTTCCTTTTTTTTACAATTCTCTGTTCAATAGCCTAATCTTTTTTGCTATTACTCTAAATCATATATAGTGTAGGTATAGATATTGTTTTTTCGAAGTCCATTAGTTTGAGTCGCGCCTATATTTCCTTCGTCGAAGCGAAAAAAAAGACTCTTTCGAAAACTAGTCAATGGTGGCCCTCCATGGATTCACCTATATAAGCCGCGGCTAAAGTTGCAAAAATAAGAGCTTGGATACCACTTGTAAATAATCCAAGGAACATGACAGGGATAGGAACCACTAATGGTACTAACGAAACAAGAACAACAACTACTAATTCATCAGCTAATATATTTCCAAACAGGCGAAAACTAAGTGATAAGGGCTTTGTGAAATCTTCTAAGATGTTAATAGGTAAAAGGATTGGAGTTGGTTGAATATATTTCCTGAAATAAACTAACCCTTTTTTAGTAAGACCCGCATAGAAATATGCCACTGACGTGAGTAAAGCCAAAGCAACCGTAGTATTTATATCATTCGTGGGCGCGGCTAACTCCCCGTGAGGTAATTGTATGATTTTCCAAGGTAAAAGAGCGCCCGACCAATTAGAAACAAAAATAAAGAGAAACATAGTTCCAATAAAAGGAACCCAAGGGCCGTATTCTTCTCCAATTTGAGTTTGACTCACATCTCGAATGAATTCAAGGACATATTCGAAGAAATTCTGAACGCCGGTCGGAATGGTTTGTGGTTTCCGAACAGCTAGCGCAGCGGAACCTAATAAGATAGCAATTACAACCCACGAAGTAATCAGTACTTGGCCGTGAACTTGGAAACCCCCGATTTTCCAATAGAAATGTTGGCCTACTTCCACACCGGATAGCTCGTATAACCCTTTTAGTATGTTGGTGGAACCTGATAAAAGATTCATATTGCTCTCTGACAAAAAGAAAACTTTAAACGAAATTATTTTGATTCAACCATCTTTTTCTTGACTTAACTACTTGAATCGTATATTTGGAATACCAACTAATCACACTCTATAGCCCAGTTCTTTTTATCTCGTTTTTGAGATTCAGAAATAGTAAGCGATTCGATAAATCTATGAGGGTTCCGAAACGACATAAGTTTTTTTTATTCTTATTAATTACGGATTTTTTAGAGACTCAGAACGGCCCTCACGAATTGCGAATACTAATTTGTTAAGAATAAATCGGAGGGAAGAGATAGAATCATCATTCGATGGAATCGAAATATCTGCGAGATTGGGGTCACAATTTGTATCGATTAAACAAATTGTTGGAATTCCTAAAGTGATACATTCCCGAAGGGCCGTATATTCTTCGTGCTGATCAACAACGATTACAATATCGGGTAAGTCTGTCATATATTTTATCCCGCCAAGATATCTTTGCAAGTGAGATAATTGTCTTTTCAAGATGGCCGCATCTCGTTTCGGAAGACGATCCAATCTTCCTGTTTTTTGTTTGGTTCTCAAGTCTCTAAACTTCTGAAGTCTCGTTTCTGTAGTCGACCAATTCGTTAACATCCCGCTGAGCCATTTTTTATTAACATAATGACACCGAGCCCTTATTGCAGCCCGTAATACTGAATCAGCTGCTTTTTTTTTAGTGCCAACAATTAAGAATTGTTTTTTCCTACTGGCTGCATCAAAAACCAAATCACAAGTTTCTGATAAAAAACGAGCAGTTTTTATAAGATTTGTAATATGCCTACCTTTGCGCTTTGCAGAGATATAAGGTGCCATTTTAGGATTCCATTTTCGAATATCATGGCCAAAATGAACTCCCGCTTCCATCATCTCTTCCAAATTTATGTTCCAATATCTTCTTGTCATTTCTCCCCACACTCCTCCCTCTTTTTGTTTTTTTTTTTTTCAAAAAACAATAAAGAGACGAGGTACCCTGAAAAAAAAAATTGTTCCGATGGAACCTTCCCTTCTACCAGAGATTGGCCCGAAAGATAGGGCCAAGCCATTCTTCTTTTCTATTCATTATTATTTTGATTACTCTTACCAAATCAAATGACTGGATCAAATCCAAATCTAGATCCTTTTAAAATCAAAAGGGTGAATCTGCTCTTAGGAATCATTAAATACTAGAAATGATTGTTCTGATGTATCGTGGAAATTCTTTGAAAGGAAAGAATCAAATAAGGTTTTGTGGTGAAATAAAATATCTCTCATTTCCCCCTCGAATAGATTCTTCTCTTTTATTTCCAAGGGAAGATGCTTATGTTGCCTTGGAGGGTGCACTAATCCTTTGCCTTTGAATCCAGTACCAACCGGTATCATTCCCCCCAGAACAACGTTCTCTTTCAGGCCTTTCAACCAATCGATACGACCCCGGAGAGCCGCTTTTGCTAAAACTCGAGCAGTTTCCTGAAAACTCGCTTCAGATATGAAACTTTGAGTATTCAGAGACGCTCTGGTTATTCCCAATAAGACAGCTCGGTAACAGATCGCTTCTTCTAAAGCGCGTCCCATTCGTTCCGCTCGCAACAATCCAACGAGTTCTCCGGGTAAAAAAACATTAGACAGTCCGTCTTCTGAAACCAACACTTTGGAGGTTATTTGACGGACAATAATTTCGATATGCCTATTATGTATCTGCACGCCCTGGGATCGATAAACCTTTTGGATCTTATTAACTAAAGAGATACGACTTTGCACTATAGTTAGCTCAGCACCAATCAAGAATCCCCAAGGAATTCCAAGAATTCTTATTATACATTTGTTCCAACCCTCCACCCTCTTTTTGAGATTCATTGATATTGAAGCAATTGAACGCACTTCTAACACCTGTTCCACT